ATTTATGCAATCAATAGTGTAGTGAATCTATATAGAATAACTTCGAGTCCTTGTTTCTTACTTGGTATTAGAGTTCGAATGAAAACCACCCAATTGCAGGAATTTGCTATTTTGTGAGGATAAATCAAATAAGGTTTTCCTTAGAAAATTATTATTATCAATTATCAATGATATGATAAATAGATACGAATAGAGCAAGAAAAGAAGGAAATAAAAAAACAAAGTATAGAAAAGATATCCAAAATGATATAGAAATCACTATCCTACCCTTAGTTTTTATTTCCTTAATTTAATTAATTGAATTTGTTTTGATTAGAGCCAAGTTCCTTAAAAACCTCTGCCTTTTTTAAAATATCCTGAACAGTTTCTGTAGGCTGAGCACCTTTTTCAAGGAAATAGAGAATTGCGGGAACGTTTAAATAAGTTTGATTCTTGATCGGATCATAAAAACCCACTTTCCGAAGATCTCTTCCTTCTCTTCGGGATCGAACATCAATTGCAACGATTCGATAGACGGCTCATCGGGATAGATGTAGATGAAAAAGAACCCCCCCTAGAACCGTATAGGAAGTTTTCTCCTCGTACGGCTCGAGAAAAAATGATTCGAAGTTTTGTCTATGGATAAAATTAGAATAAATAGGAAAGGAATCCATATAAAATAAATTAAATTATTCTATAATTAAATTAAACTCATAGTCATAGTATAGTCTTTTTTATTTCGCTTCCTTCCTGAAAAAAAATCATTTGTACTCATAACTCAAGTTCAATATTTAATTCAAAAATTTGAAAGATTTTTCTTTAATTTTGAATCTATTTTTTTTTATTGAGTGGTCTTTAACCCACCCTTTTTGTCTCGTTTAAAATATATTTGGATTCTTTATTCGGATCCGTGAGACAATTAAAGTGGTGTTTCCTTGTTCTGGGATCCTTTATCTTTGTTTTAAATCATTGGGTTTAGACATTACTTCGGTGCTTCTTAATCCTTTCAAAATGGTAGCAACATACCCCTTTTGTGATTTCTTTCTATCAAAGAATCATACCAACGGTTGATTCGTGCGTGATACACTGTGGATTGAAAAAGGTTTAGTCGTTCCAACAATTTTTTTTCAAATTTGCTCGAATCGGATCCTTTTGATTTCTATTATCTATATTAATTATAGAAGATAGAAGATATACTTACGAAGTTGTTCCAATTTATTAATTGGCATTAACCCTAGATCGTTGCCCCTGAGAAATTAATCAATACTTTCTACTCGAGCTCCATCATGAACTATTTACATTATAACCCAATAAAAAAAAGAAGAGTTATAGTAGAATAGAACAAATGACGTCGAGCCAAGAGCACCTTCATTCCTAATATAAAATGGTGGATAAGAATCCACACGGGATCGTGTCCTTCAAGTCGCACGTTGCTTTCTACCACATCGTTTTAAACGAAGTTTTACCATAACATTCCTCGAATTTGGAACCAGTATGGAATTGATTCAATTATGGAATCATGAATAGTCATTGGTTCAATCAGTACAGAGACAAAGTCATTTATATTTCTTATTTTCTACATAGATAATAATTTATTTTTATAAATAAGAAATATTTTTCTTCAGAAAAATTAGCAAGACCTCGGCTTTTTTTGTATGAATGGAACATTTTTATTTTGATGAACATTTTTCTAATTTTCTATAAATATATCTCGCAAAAAAATATCTAATATCTAAGAGAAATATACAGAAATCAAATCAAAATAAAATATAGAAATAACATAACTAGCATCACACGAATAAGGAAATTCTATTTGACTCTGCTTCTTGAAGTGACTCAATAAGATAGACTGACCCATTTTCAACTTCCCAAAGATGGAACCTATAAGGAATGATTCCAAATTAGAAATCTTGATACTTGATATTTGAAAAAGTTTCCTACTTTCTATCTACATCATTATTTGAGTAAAGTTTTATAGTAAAGACTCCCTTTTTTGATTTTCTTATCATCATCATAAGAACATAAGAATAAGAAAGAGAAATCTTTGCTTTTTTTTTCGAATGGAATTGTCAATGAAATGATGTAAAGTAAATAAAGTAAATAAGCTAAATACATTGAACAAAAAAAAGAAATATCATTGTTAAATATTTCAATTTTACTATTTTAGGGATGCAATTTCTTTTTCACAAAAATAAAAAGACTATTGTCACTGAAATAGGATAACAATACATACCTATAGGCTAAGCACTTCCTCGTTTTATATGTATTTTCTTTTCATATTTTGTTTAACCTGAGGTTAAGTAATCTTTCTGCAACTATGATCTATGCCCCATCTTATCTTTATCTGGGTCACAAAAGGATTTTGAACTCGATTTAGTTCAGTTTGTGTTGTGAAAAAATATAAAATAAAAGAGGAATAATATTCTATTCCAATATTAGACCTTGAAACAGAACCTTGTTGAACAAAAAAGAAGTATTAGGATACAATGGATGGATATGCTCTGGGACGGAAGGATTCGAACCTCCGAATAGCGGGACCAAAACCCGTTGCCTTACCGCTTGGCTACGCCCCATTTCCTTTTTTTATTGCACACTAATTAATATAATAATAATAAAGAATAATATTGATATTAAGTGTTCGTCAATTCCAGTCCAAATATCTAGAGAAAATCTTTATTCTTTATAGAATCTATTATAGATTCGTGTTAGGATTTTGGAATGTGTATATCTATAATAATTCAACTGGATTTATTGATCATTACATATAATTCAATTAAGATATTGTATGAAAGTATGATTTCTTCTATTCTCCTTTGAGAATTGGAGGATTTTTGATTGAGCGGAAAAAGAAGGATTTTTTTGTCTACCCTACTTTCTTCATTTTTCCTTATATCAATAACTCAATCAAAATGCAATTATCTCGACGAAAAAAATGTCTGTTATGCTTAATATCTTTAGTTTGATCTGTCTTAATTCTGCCCTTTATCCGAGTAGTCTTTTCTTCGCCAAATTGCCCGAAGCCTATGCTTTTTTGAATCCAATCGTAGATGTTATGCCAGTCATACCTCTGTTCTTTTTTCTTTTAGCCTTTGTTTGGCAAGCTGCTGTAAGTTTTCGATAAGATTTTAACACTATCCTAGAAAATTCATTATCATTATTTATTCGAGAAAAATGATAACAATTGATAAGATCAAATAAGTCTGACAGTATGAACCTTCAATTCAAACATTGAAATTTCGAATAGCCGCGAGAAATCAGGCTCGTCCTATTTCCCAATTTTAATCCTTTTTCCGGCGAAATACCCTATTAGATTAGGGTCCCTTACAATATCTAATTGTGGGTATGAAAGTGATTTGTGGTAATCAAAGACTCTTATTACAAATTTCAACTTCATTTGAATTTCTGAACATTTTTTTCTATTTTTAGAATTCATTTCTTGGTGTCAAAATAGGATATGTGATATAAAAATGGAGGATCTATTATCTTTTCTCGTTTTTCTTTTTCAAAAAATGATCTTGGAGGTTGTGTAATGCTTACTCTCAAACTTTTCGTTTACACAGTAGTAATATTCTTTGTTTCTCTCTTCATCTTTGGATTCCTATCCAATGATCCAGGACGTAATCCTGGACGTGAAGAATAAAATAAAAATTTTGTTTTTCTTGCTTGATTTTACAATTTTCTTAAGATTTTATTTTAGCTATTCCACACATTTAACTAGGAAAAAAAGAAATAAGGGGTTTGCAAAATTTTAAAGAAAAAAATAAAAAGTCATCAACGGAAACGGAAAGAGAGGGATTCGAACCCTCGGTACGAATAACTCGTACAACGGATTAGCAATCCGCCGCTTTCGTCCACTCAGCCATCTCTCCCAATCGAAAAAGATAATTACTATGTTACAGTACACATCAAGTAAGGATTAAAGAAAGTATTTCTTTCACATTCTTTATCGTTATTATATAATTAGCAATTCCATTTAGATGCTCGAAAGATCCAAATAGAAAGATAAATAAAGAAGACCTTATTGCTTTTATTTTGTTCGAAGTGCCTTTTGGGCCTGGCCCGGTCAATACCCAGCCGGGCCTTTTTTTCTTCCAACGAATTCCCTTTATTTATAGGCAACATACTCTAAATAGCCAATTTTGTATCTGTGTAACAATTTCCGTTCTGGGGTTTACATATACTTATAATTTTTGTTATAATTATAATGGAAATTGAGAAGGATTTTTGATTCAAAAGAATCAATCAATTAAGTATGTATCAATTTGTATTTTCTTATGTCATTAGGCAAACCAAATTTGAGATTCAAATCCCAGAATCATTCACGAATTGTCAGTCAAGGAATAGTTAATGGTTCCCTTTTGTCATAAATTTTGACTTTTTTGAGTGAAAATCCACATTTTATTTTTCAAAAGTCCGTGGAAGTTTTTCGGCATTGTGTGTTTTGAGATACTATACAATCAATCGAAGGCGTAGATCAAATACAATCAAAAGGGCAATAAAAGGTTTCTTTTCTAATTTTTCTAAATTTAGAAAAAGGATTAAAAAATGGATGCAATATGCAAGTACAATAAACTAAAGTCTAGTAAAAAAAAGGGGGGAATTTTTTCTCCTATTGTGTATCGTTTTGGCGGCATGGCCGAGTGGTAAGGCGGGGGACTGCAAATCCTTTTTCCCCAGTTCAAATCCGGGTGCCGCCTCATCAACAAACGAATTGAAATTTCTTATTCTGTTGTGCTCTTTTATTCTGTTCTGGGAATTTTGTAAAAAAAAGATTGGAAATCTTTGAATCTAAAATTCAAATCAAAGAAAGATTCTAATGGAAAAATTAGAAATAATGGTCGAAGCAAGACTTCCCGATTCTCTTCTACTGCTAATGTAATGTCTACTGATTGGGTCTTGAATTACATTGTATAGCCGGGATAATTCAACTACTAGTTGGGGAAAGTGCTTTCTATACTGTAATCTACATATATATAGACGAATAGCAAAGCAATTGATCTATGATCTATTTTTACTTTCAAGGGCACGAAAAAAAAAGGAAGGGGCCCTCGTATTTGATTAATAGATTCCATTACTAACATTCCTTTGTAATGTCATTGTGTATTTTACTTGTGTTTATTCTTTCCCGATTAGAAATCATTAGAAATCATATAGGAATTTTTGAAATGGATTTTTTTTTCGTTCATCAATAGTGTTCTGCCAGAATCCTTTTTTGACTCTGGACCATTCATTCTACTATTATTAGTGAGCAATAATGGAATAATTCTATCATAGAGATAAGGGACATAATTCACATGGATATAGTAAGTCTCGCTTGGGCTGCTTTAATGGTAGTCTTTACATTTTCCCTTTCACTCGTAGTATGGGGAAGAAGTGGACTTTAGAAGCACTCCTACTTTAGTTGAGGAATGAAACTGTTTTATAGATCGTTCTGCAACGCATTTTTTATTTAAATTGAAAAAATTTTCAAATAAAAATATCTTCATTTCTAAATTCCATTGGATTCTAGTGGAGAAATGTAGTCTATAAAGAGTAATTATTTGAGATTCATCGGAATCGGAATAAATAGATAGATCAAAGAAATAGAATTGGGTCCTACGTCAATTCTATATATGGATAATAATAACTACATATATTGAAGATAGAAGCTAATATAGTATACCAAGTTTATTAGAAAGTCAAGTATAACTTTATATACTACTATAACACTAATAGAGAGTATGGTAAGTAAGAAATAAATTTCTTACTTACCATACTCTCGGATCTCATAGAATACCGCCGACTATAGCCCGTGGATTTCATCTAAGACGCAAAAATAGAATACTTTTCTTTTGATTTCTTCAACTATTGATAATAATAATAATTCAGAAGTCAAGTTTCATTTAAAGTAATTAATTATTTTGACTTTCTGTTTTTACGTAAATTATAAGTAGAAAAGCAGTAGGAACTAAAATGAACAGTGCAGTAGCAATAAATGCAAGAATATTTACTTCCATAATCTCATCGTTTTTTTATTTCACAATAACTCGGGATTTAATCCCATAGAGATGATAAATTTTTCGCCTGTCAATTCAATGAATACATTAACTATCGATGATTTTGAATCGGATCAATATCATGAATAAAAATATCTGAGCTATTAAATTAATTCGTCGTCGAGAATTGAATAGTATAACATACGAAGATCCTTTATCCATATCGAATCCAAGATTGGATTCCCGGACCAATCAAAAATTCATTTATTTATCCTTTTTTTTCTGTTCTTTGTTTTCTATAACCTACCTTAGGTCTTCCTTGTAGAACCATCAACTGAAGTATCATCTAACCACCCGTCCGTTTCCATTAACTACAAAACCCCAACAAACAATACAAGCGAAGTGGAAAAAGAGAGGAATTAGGTTCTAAATTTTAATGATCCAATTTTCTTTGGAAGAAAAAGAAGTATGAGAAATATTAGTCGCGGGAGAAAAGATGGAATATTTTATCAACTTCACTATTTTAGTTCTTTTCATTTCATTTTAGTTTAGGGTTTGTTCTTTCTTCGATAGAATCCTGAAAAAAAAAGAGGGGAAACCCCTTCGGAATTCAATTGCTCTCTGTCCCTTCTTTGACAGAAAATGGAGAGGCGAATTGATGTACTTATTGGATTGGATACGTCGGGACTGACGGGGCTCGAACCCGCAACGTCCGCCTTGACAGGGCGGTGCTCTAGCCTATTGAACTACAATCCCAGGGAAATAAGAAGAGATCTTGCAGAAAATTTGGATTCTTTTTTATTCTCTTGTATCAGGTCAGGTATTTCTTAAGGGTTCTATCAAGTAGATTGGCGAATTGTTGGGCCGAGCTGGATTTGAACCAGCGTAGACATCTTGTCAACGAATTTACAGTCCGTCCCCTTTAACCACTCGGGCATCGACCCAGCGTCTAATTTATTTTAGACGTTCCATAAGCCACTTCCTTTCGTTTCCCAGGCAGACTTTACAAATATATATCACTTGATATAAAATAGAAAGTCCCACTAAGTAGACTAATAGAAGGACTTGACAAATATAGATCACTTGATAGGAAATCCCGCTCCTATAGTCTTGAGTTTTGTATACCCCCAGAGGGACTTGAACCCTCGTTTTCTCCGTGAAAGAGAGATGTCTTAACCACTGGACCATAGGGGCGACCCTGTGGCCATCATAATATAACTTAATATAACTCAGGCTGAGAGCCACCAAAAGGAGACACATAAGATATAACCCAAACGAAGACGCATAGGATATAAACAAACGGAAAAACTCGTTAAATATTTATTTCGGGGGTTTAATGGGAATCAAACTTTACCATTAAATACAACCTTGAAACTAGATTTCATTGGTCTTTTTCGTCTTTATATTTCTCAGTCACAAAGGGTTATACCTTGGATCCAAGATCTACCACTCTGCAGTAGATTCAAGGTGGTTTACCTAAATATGATTTTTTTTTGTCGCTCAAATTATATTGAGCCCTAAGTCATACTGTCAATTGACGACACGA